AATGGTACAATTTCTCTTTGCCAAGGAGAAGATGCGGGTTCGATTCCCGCTATCCGCCCAGAATTCATTAATCAGTAATGAATATTCGTATTAAGTAATGAATATAGTTTACTACTGTATTTATTCATTATTATTACAATCCAATTCTACCTAATCTTATTTTTGATTTCTTGGAACAAAAAATATTGTATGTATTGCGGAGACAGGATTTGAACCCGTGACCTCAAGGTTATGAGCCTTGCGAGCTACCAAACTGCTCTACTCCGCGCTAAAGAATTGGAAAACAATGCACAAAAACCGCTTGTATACCCTCTATACCATATCTATACAAATAGAATAGTCCATTTATACAGAATGGTAAAGAGGGCTATTCTTCTCTAATTATATGGATCCTATAGATCCATACAAATAGAAAAAATATTCTTTAAACTTACCAACTCGATCTTGTTGCACCCGGTAATAAACATTCACAAACCATCTGTCGAAGTATGTGTCCGGATAGCCCAAAGTCTCGGTAATTAGCTCTAGGTCTTCCAGTCAAAAAACAACGTCGATGAAGACGTATAGGGGCACTATTACGTGGGAGAGATTGCAATTTTCCATGAATTTCCCATTTTTCACTCAACGATAACGCTTGGCTTATTTGTTTCTTTGAGGATCGACGAATCAAACGATATTTTTGTTCCAATTTATTCCGCTTTTTTTCCCTCTGGATTACACTTTTTTTTGCCATAATGTTCAGTTCCTATTATTATTCAAAATAATGATACAGCTTGGATCTTAACTCTCAATCAAAAAAAGTAGATTGTTTTTGATACAGAAAAAACAACAAAGAAAAATGAAATTAACCAAATTTTCCGGATGTGGAGGCAATCAAGAAAGCTGCATAAGTGAATATATAACCCACAGAAAAATGAGCTAATCCAACCAATCTTGCTTGCACAATGGAAAGAGCAACCGGCTTATCTCTCCAGCGAATCAAATTAGCCAAGGGTGTGCGTTCATGAGCCCATGCTAAAGTTTCAATCAATTCCTGCCAATATCCACGCCAGGAAATTAAGAACATAAATCCAGTAGCCCAAACAAGATGTCCAAATAAGAACATCCACGCCCATACTGATAAACTATTCATACCAAAAGGATTATACCCATTGATAAGCTGTGAAGAATTTAGCCATAAATAATCTCTTAACCATCCCATCAAATAAGTGGAGGATTCATTAAATTGTGAAACGTTACCCTGCCATAATGTAATGTGTTTCCAATGCCAATAAAAAGTAACCCATCCAATGGTGTTTAACATCCAAAAAACTGCCAAATAAAATGCGTCCCAAGCGGAAATATCACAAGTTCCCCCTCGTCCGGGTCCATCACAAGGAAAACTGTAACCGAAATCCTTTTTATCCGGCATCAATTTGGAACCGCGTGCGTCTAAGGCACCCTTTACTAAAATCAATGTAGTTGTATGCAAACCTAACGCAATAGCATGATGCACCAAGAAATCTCCGGGACCTATTGTTAAGAACAGTGAATTACTATTTTCGTTAATAGCATTCAACCATCCGGGCAACCATATACTTCGCCCCGCATTAAAAGCAGGGTCGTTTGGGGAAGATAAGAGTACATCAAATCCATATGCAGTCTTGCCATGAGCGGATTGTATCCATTGGGCAAATATAGGTTCGATCAAGATTTGTTTTTCTGGAGTGCCAAAAGCAAGCATGACATCATTATGAACATAAAGGCCCAAGGTATGAAATCCCAGGAAAAGGCTAGCCCAACTTAAATGAGATATGATAGCTCCCTTATGGTCTAACATTCTTGCCAATACATTATCTTCATTCTGTTCAGGATTGTAATCTCTAATTAAGAATATAGCTCCATGAGCAAAGGCTCCTGTCATGATGAACCCTGCGATATATTGGTGATGAGTATATAGGGCAGCCTGAGTAGTAAAGTCTTGTGCTATGAACGCATAAGCAGGTAAGGAGTACATATGTTGAGCTACCAAGGAAGTAATAACCCCTAAAGATGCTAAAGCAAGGCCTAATTGAAAATGAATGGAATTATTGATTGTGTCATAAAGTCCTTTATGTCCACGGCCTAATCGACCTCCCGGAGGAGTGTGTGCTTCTAACAGATCTTTGATACTATGCCCAATTCCAAAATTAGTTCTATACATATGACCAGCAATGAGAAAAATAAATGCAATAGCTAAATGATGATGAGCAATATCGGTCAGCCATAAACTTTGTGTTTGTGGGTGGAATCCCCCAATAAGTGTGAGAATAGCGGTACCCGCTCCTTGGGAAGTACCAAATAGATGACTGCTCAAATCAGGGTTTTGGGCATAAAGATTCCACTGACCCGTAAGAAGGGGTCCTAACCCTTGGGGATAAGGCAATACATCTAACAAATTATTCCATCGAACGTATTCTCCCCTAGATCCGGGAATAGCAACATGAACTAAATGTCCTGTCCAAGCTAATGAACTGACTCC